GTAATGTATTCTATGAATAATAAATATATATGAAGAATACTCTTTCAATCAAAGAAATATTTCAATTATTTCCGTGTTCGTATTTTGAAAGTCAAAAAAGTAAAAGGAATACAAATGGTAGGAAATTTATTCCAACTGAATTCTTCATAAATTTTCTATTTCGATGAACTGACTCTTACCAAAGTTAGATATGGACCATGAGGAAGAACGGAACTTTTTTTTATTTTGTTTACCTCTTTACTGTTCAAAGATCAAAGAGAAAACAATTCGGTTATTGGATACACATTGGGAAACAACATAGTAGTTGTCCAACGAGATACTGCACATCCTAAAATATTGTCTTGGGCGAGTCACATATTGCGCCGCTTGTTTTAGTTTTACTATTTTAGAAATTTTATTTTTGTTTTGCTTGTTTTATTGAACCCATTTCATATCATGGTTCAAACGTTAAAAGTCGACGGGTTTTACTAATCCTTTTCGAAATCCGAAGAAGTTCCCATGGATCATTTGTCAACTCCTCAATCAATGACTTCTTCGATCGGGATTCATATTGAAAATAATCAGAAATCTAGGAATTCTAATCGTAAAAGTCGCTTTCGATTATTTCAAATTAATTTAATTGAAATCAACACAAATTAAATACAAATAGATAAAATAAAGCAAAGAAATAGAATTGGGATACTATATAATATACATTATCACATAATATACATTATCACTATATATATTATATATACGTAATAAAATCGATTTCTATATATATAGAAAAGGAATATGATGATACTATTGTAGATTGATCTATATTAATCTATATTAAATTAACCCGCATTACAATACAACTTTATACACTACAATAACAATACTAGATAGTATGGTAGAAAGAAATATCTGAATCTTTCTACCATACTATCGTATCTCATAGAATACGACTGATTCTAGTCTGCCCATTTCATTTAAGACGCGAAATTTTTATCCTTTTCTTCTCTGCAATTCTTGATAAGAAATAAAAAATCAAGTTTAATTCAAATTAATCACCTTGGCTGACTGTTTTTACGTATATTATAAGTAAAAAAGCAGTAGGAACTAGAATAAACAGTGCAGTAGCAATAAATGCGAGAATATTTACTTCCATAATCTCATTGTTTAATTTTTCTTTAATTCGCAATAACTCGGGAGTTAATCCCATAGAGATAATAAATCTTTCGCCTGTAAATTCAATGGGATGCATTACATCTCGATGATATCGAATCGGATCAATATCATGAATAACAATATCGGAGCTATCAAATCGATTCATCGTCAAGAATTGAATAGTATAACATAGGATGATCTTTTATCCATACTGAACTCAAAATTTGATTCCCGATACAATCAATAATTCCTTTATTTATCATTCTTTTCCATTCTTTCTTTTCTATAACCTACCGCCCTCTTTGTACAATCATCTGATGAAGTATCATCTAACCGCCTTTCCACTTACCATTGGTTCTAAACAAACCCCAACAAACAATAGAAGCTCAATGAAAAAAAAGGAAGGAGCTAAGTTATAAACTCCTTTTTTTAATGATCCAATCTTCTTGGAAAACAAAAGAAGTATGATAAAGACGAGTACAAATTCCGGTATAAAAAAATCGAATATTCCATCAAATTAACTATTTTTTTATATATTTATATATAAATTTTAAAAGTTTGTTCTTTCAAGGAAAAACCCTTATAAAATAAAAAAAAAAAATTCATTACCTCGCTAATAAAAAAGTGATCCTTGTTTGATCTTTATTTTTTGAATATCCTCTTTCATTGGATTAGTAATGGGACGCATATATCAAAAGTTCAATGCGAAATTTGAATGAGATAGATTATTTCAAATTAGTAAAATTTGAAATTGAGGTTACACAAAATAGGGCCCGAAAAGGATATACTTTTATTTTAATCTTAAAAAAAAAGTATTCTATACTATTCTATACACAGTAACTATGTTCAATTTATTTTATATTGTACAAATTCCATTTATGTATGTACTCCCGGGAAACATACAATACTCTACTCTATTTCATATTTCACAGATCGGGAGTAATTGAAAAAGCCAGACCCAGTACAGTACGGTATCCCGTGGAATCCTGAATCTGATGCTAATAATATAATAATTGTACTAATCCACATATGCCTCTCTCCCATCAATCGAATCGGTACTAGTCGAAGAAATGGAAATTCCCCCATTTGGTTGATGATAAATGTGAAACGAAAAAGAAAAAAAGAAGAGGGATCGCTGTTGGGAATGAAATTATGTTATTTGGACTTCTTTTCACAAAAAATAGAGAGATGAATTGATATAGTTTTTTAGATGAATTGATATAGTTTTTTATTGGATTTGGATTCGTCGGGACTGACGGGGCTCGAACCCGCAGCTTCCGCCTTGACAGGGCGGTGCTCTGACCAATTGAACTACAATCCCAAGTAAATACCATAATAAAATAAAGTATACATATTTTTATGATTTCAT